AGTATTAATAATAAAAGCATTAAGTGGATGCCTTGGCATTAATTTAATTTTTAGGACGTAAAAAATGCGAAAAGCTATATTAAATATTATATTATTTTGAAATATAGATTTCCTAAAGAAAACTATTTCTTTGTGAAATTTTAAAAAACAGTGAATTGAAATATCTAAGTAACTGTTAAAAAAATCAAACGAGATTCCGTTAGTAATGACGAATGAAAATGGAAATTAGGTTTATAAAAATAAAACTAATTATTTGAAAAATTTTGAAAAATTTACTTAAAAGGGTGAAAGTCCCGTAAAATAATTAATATTTTTATTATAGTAAAAAGAGGTATGTGTAATCTTTTTTGAATATTGGGGGACCACCCTCAAAACCTTTTAAAAATTAATGATCGATAGTGAACAAGTACTGTAAAGGAAAGGTGAAAAAGAACTTTTGAGTTTGAAATAATTCTGAAACTTAATGTTAATAATCAATTGAAACTTTTTTAAAAAGTAACAATGTACCTTTTGCATAATGGGCCAGCAAGTTTATTTTTATAGCAAGCTTAATTTAATAATGTAGGCGTAGATAAATCAAGTTTTAAAAAGCTATTTAGTTATATAAATAAGACCCGAAACTGAGTGATCTAACCATGAACAGATTGAAAAATAGGTAAAACTATTTGGAGGATCGAACTCACATATGTGGCAAAATATGGAGATGATTTGTGGTTAGGAGTGAAAGGCTAATCAAACTCAGAGATAGCTGGTTTTCCGCGAAATCTATTGAAGTAGAGCATTTAAAATCTTTTTTTGGGGTAGAGCACTCATTGAGCTAGGGGGCGTAAAAACTTACTGAATTCTTGGAAACTCCGAATACAAAAAAATGAAATTTAAATAGACAGACATTAGGCGCTAAGGTCTTTTGTCAAGAGGGAAACAGCCCAGATTGATCGCTAAGGTCTCTAAATAATATTCTAAGTGAAAAAGGAAGTGAAAAAATGATTACAACCAGTAGGTAGGCTTGGAAGCAGCCATCCTTTAAAGAAAGCGTAATAGCTCATTGGTCTAGTTTTTTTGCGCCTAAAATGTATCGAGACTTAAGAAATTTACCGAAGCGGCAAGTTTTATTAAATAAAACGGTAGCGGAACATTCTGTATGTTAATAAAGATATATTGTGAAATATGTTGAAGATATCAGAAAAGAAAATGCTGGCATTAGTAACAAAAAATAACGAATAAGAATCGTTATCACCGTAAATCCAAGGGTTTCTATGTTAAAATGTATTGCATAGAGTGAAACGGCCCCTAAGAAAGATTTGACGAAAGCAAATTTTGATGGGATAATTTTTAAATTAAATTTTTTTAAAAAAGTGACAAAAATTTTTAATTTTTCAGGAAATAGCTTTTTTAATTAAAAACCGTACCCTAAACCGACACAGGTGGATAGGTCGAGTAGACTAAGGTGAATGAGAGAACTATATTGAAGGAACTCGGCAAAATGACTTTGTAACTTCGGGATAAAAAGTACCTAATTATTAAAAATAATTAGGTGTCACAAAATAGGGGGTTGCGACTGTTTAATAAAAACTTAGGACTCTGCTAAATGGTAACATGATGTATAGGGTCTGACACCTGCCCGGTGCTGGAAGATTAAAAGGAAATGTTTGCGCATTAAATGGAAGTCCCAGTAAACGGCGGCCGTAACTCTGACGGTCCTAAGGTAGCGAAATTCCTTGTCGGGTAAGTTCCGACCTGCATGAATGGTGTAACGACATCCCCGCTGTCTCCAATATAGACTCAGTGAATTTGAATTATCCGTGAAGATGCGGATTCTCTATAGTTAGACGGAAAGACCCCGTGAACCTTTACTACATCTTTATATTGTTATTTTATTTAATATGTGTAGTATAAGTGGTAATCGTTTAGATCTTTACGCTAGTAAATTGTTTAGATATTTTTGAAATACCACTCTTATTAAAATAAATAACTAATATTTTTTAAATAGACAGTGTATGGTTGGTAGTTTGACTGGGGCGGTCACCTCCTAAAGAGTAACGGAGGTGTACAAAGGTAAGCTCAAATTGGATAATAGTATCAATTGTAGAGCATAATGGTAAAAGCTTGCTTGACTGTAAGATAGACATATCAAACAGGGACGAAAGTCGGTCATAGTGATCCGATAATTCTTTGTGGAAAGATTATCGCTCAACGGATAAAAGGTACTCCGGGGATAACAGGCTGATGACTCCTAAGAGCTCCTATCGACGGAGTCGTTTGGCACCTCGATGTCGACTCATCACATCCTGGAGCTGAAGAAGGTTCCAAGGGTTCGGCTGTTCGCCGATTAAAGTGGTACGTGAGTTGGGTTTAGAACGTCGTGAGACAGTTTGGTTCCTATCTTCTATAGATATTTTGAAAAATGAAAGAATCTAACTCTAGTACGAGAGGACCGAGAAGGGTAAATCTCTGGTGTATCGGTTGTTGAAAGGCATCGCCGAGTAGCTAAATTTATTTTGGATAATTACTGAAAGCATCTAAGTAAGAAACCATTCTTAAAAATTTTTCATATAAAAACTGTAAAAGATGATTACATTGATAGGTTTTAAGTGTAAATATTGTAAAATATGTAGCTTAAAAATACTAAAAGTTTTATATTTTAAAATATAAATATTTCTTTGTAGCTCAACGGTAGAGCAAATGGCTGTTAACCATTAGGTTGTAGGTTCAAATCCTATCAAAGAAGTTTTATATTTTAGGTCGAATAGCCAAGTCAGGTTTAAGGCAGTAGTTTGCTAAACTATCAGTTAATTTATTAACTCGTGGGTTCAAATCCCACTTCGACTTATTGTATTAATAATAAAATAGGATAAGATGATGTAGTTTAATGGTAGAGCGTGGGAATCATAATCCTAATGTTGTAGGTTCAAATCCTACCATCATTATTCTTTATTAAATAATAATATATTATCATTAAACGGAAGGTAGCATAGTCTGGCTAATGCATCTGTTTTGGGAACAGAAGATCAAAGGTTCAAATCCTTTTCTTCCGAAAATAGGTAATAAGATGAGATAGAGTAATAGGTTAACTTATCAGGCTCATAATCTGAAGATGTAGGTTCAAATCCTACTCTCATCATTTTAAGTATTATAAAATCTATGATTCAAATTCAAACTAAATTAAAAGTAAATGATAATAGTGGTATTAAAATCGGACAATGTATAAAAATTTATAAAAAAAAAGTTGGGAAAATTGGTGATACAATTTTAATTTCTTCAAAAAAATTACGTTTAAATCAAAAAAAAAAAATTAAAATAGTTAAGGGCGATTTATTTAAAGCTTTAATTATTCATACAAAATATCAAAAAAAAAGTACAATAGGTAATTTAATAAAATTTGATAAAAATTGTATAATTATTTTAAATAATCAAAATAAACCTTTAGGTACACGTATATTTGGTCCAATTACTTCTGAATTTAGAAAACAAAAAAATTTTAAAATATTATCATTAGCTTCGAATATTTTATAAAAATCTATGGAAAAAAATTTACAAAATCATTATCAAAATATTACTATATACGATCTTTTAACAAAATTAAATTTTAAAAATATATTTGAAATTCCTAAAATCACTAAAATTTGTTTAAATATTGGTTTTAAAGATGCAAATATTGAAAAAAAAAAATTAATAAATATAATTTTACTTTTAAAATTAATAATAAATCAAAAACCTATCATAACTAAATCAAAAAAAAATAATATTTTTTTAAAAATTAAAAAAAATTCAATTATAGGTTGTAAAATAACTTTAAGAAAAAAAAAAATTTTTAATTTTTTAGAAAAATTTTTGATTTTTATTTTACAAAATATTACTAAAATAAATTTAAATTTTAAAAATAAAAATATTTTAAATTTTCAAATTCAAAATATTTTAGATTTTTTTGAATTAAAAACGGAATTTTTAAAATTTAAAAATATCCCACCAATTGATGTATCCATTCATACAAATGCTAAAAATTTTAATGAATTATTTTTATTATTAAATTCACTTTTTATTATTAAAAAATAATTTATTGCAAAAATAGCTCAATGGTAGAGTATAACCTTGCCAAGGTTAATGTTGAGGGTTCGAATCCCTTTTTTTGCTTATTATATTAAATTTTTAAAAATGGACCCAAAGGCGGTATTTGGTATTTCCATATCTAAACTTAATAGGGAATAATAATAGAATTGACATTTATTTGTGATTATAGATTAATTGGTAAATCCTTTATCTTCCAAGTAAATATTGTGGGTTCGAGTCCCACTAATCACAATTAAATTTAATATAGGAGAAATGGCTGAGTGGTTAAAAGCGGCAGACTGTAAATTTGTTGAAGTAATTTCTACGTAGGTTCAAATCCTACTTTCTCCATTAAATATTATATTTAAAAATATTTGAAGAATTAATATCAAAGCATAATAATAATTATACGATGTTATCTTAATAATTTTTTAAAATAAAGACCGCGGATATCGTTTTTAATATTTAATACTATATTTTATATTAAAAGTAGTTCAAATTTAAACTTAAAAAATATTAAATTATTTTTAATTTAGATGTTTATATTAATAATAAAAATCTATCCTTTAAGACAATATAAAACAAAAATTAATATAAGAATGTTATATTAAAAAATTTTTAAATATATGTTATTTTAAAAATTAATATTAAATACTTAATACAAAACATAAATAGAGTTTGATCCTGGCTCAGAATAAATGCTATCGGTATGCTTAACACATGCAAGTCGAATGTTTTAAGAACATGGCGAACGGGTGAGTAACACGTGAATTATCTACCTTTTAATTCAGAATAATTATTTTTATAAAAATACTGAATAAATTAATTAAAGTTTTTAACGTTAAAAGATGAGTTTGCGTAAGATTATGGTAGTTGGTAGTTTAAAAGACTACCAAGCCTATTATCTTTAGCTGGTTTGAAAGAATGATCAGCCACATTGGGACTGAGACACGGCCCAAACTTTTTTAAAGGCAGCAGTGGGGAATTTTGGACAATGAGCGAAAGCTTGATCCAGCAATACCGAGTGAGTGATGACGGCTAATTAGGTTGTAAAGCTCTTTCATTAAGGAGGAAAATGACAGTACTTAAAAAAGAAGTTCCGGCTAATACCCGTGCCAGCAGCCGCGGTAATACGGGAGGAGCGAGCATTATTCGGAATGATTAGGCGTAAAGGGTTTGTAGGTGGTTTTTTAAGTTGAAAGAAACAAATTAAAGCTCAACTTTATACATTTTTTCAAAACTGATAAACTGGAGTATAAATAGAGGATAATGGAATTTCTATTGGAGTGATAAAATACGTTGATAATAGAAGGAAGACCTATGGCGAAGGCAATTATCTGGGTATATACTGACACTGAGAAACGAAAGCTTGGGTAGTGAACGGGATTAGAGACCCCGGTAGTCCATGCTGTAAACGATGAGTGCTAATATTTAGAATTTTTAGATATAACAGCTAACGCGTTAAGCACTCCGCCTGAAAAGTATAATCGCAAGATTGAAATTCAAAGGAATTGACGGGAGTCTACACAAGCGGTGGAGCATGTGGTTTAATTCGATAATACGCGCAGAACCTTACCAACTCTTGCTAATTTTTATATAAAAATTTATATAAAAAACAGGCGTTGCATGGCTGTCGTCAGCTCGTGTTGTGAAATGTTTGGTTAAATCCCTTAACGAGCGCAACCCCTATTGTTAGTTGCTAATTTATTATAAAAATAATAAAAGTACTCTAACAAAAAGATTAATGATAGGTTAATGGAAGGTGGGGATGACGTCAAGTCTTCATGGCCCTTATGAGTTGGGCTACACACGTGCTACAATGATAATTACAATGAGAGGCAATAATGATAAAAGTTGGAGCAAATCTTTAAAAATTATCTTAGTTCGGATTAAGGGCTGAAACTCGCCCTTATGAAGTTGGAATCGCTAGTAATCGCAGAACAGCATGCTGCGGTGAATATGTTACTGGACTTTGTACACACCGCCCGTCACATCAGGGAAGTTGATTATTTTTAAAATAATTCTTAATTATTTATTATAATTAAATAATTATTTAATTATTATAATTTATAATTTATATTAAATAAGTTAAAATTCCTAAAAAGTAATTAGTAACTTTGATGAAGTCGTAACAAGGTAGTCGTAGGGGAACCTGTGTCTGGAAGAGATCTTTAAAACATTCTTAAATTAATTTTTAAAATTAAAGGAAAATAGTTTAATTGGTAAAATCATAGTCTCCAAAATTATTGTTATGGGTTCAAGTCCCATTTTTCCTGTTTTATTCTTAATAAAATAATATAAATCAAAAAAATTTTATAAAATCTGAAATTAATTAAATTCAAGTTATAAAAATAAAATTTTATTTAAAATACTTTTTAACAAAAGGGAATTTAAATTTAGATTTATATTATTTTAAAATATATATTTTCTTTTATATTAAAGAAGATAAAAATAGTTTTTATAAATTTACATATTATTTTATGTATCAGTAGTATGTATATAAATAAATTTTAAAGGTTTTAATTCTATCTATTTAAAACAGTAATTTTTAAATAAATAGAATTAAAATAGATTAATAATAATTAATGTTATAAAAAAATTTTTAAAAATATATATTATTTAAGAAAAATAATAATTTAATTATTTTATTTTTCTTAAATATAAATAAAAATATTTATATTTATTTTTGAATTTTTAAATTCAAAAAAAAATACTTAATTTTGGATATATTAAAAAATAAAAGTAAAATTCTTAACAATATTATGACAATAACAAAATATATAAATAATCAATTCACTTTTTTAGATATGGCAGAACCTTGGCAAGTAGGTTTTCAAGATCCAGCAACTCCTGTAATGGAAGGTATTATAAATTTTCATCATGATTTAATGTTTTTTTTAATTATGATTGTTGTATTTGTATGTTGGATGTTATTTAGAGTTATTACTCTTTTTGATGAAAAAAAAAATAAAATTCCAGCAACTGTTGTACATGGTGCAACTATTGAAATTATTTGGACTTCTATTCCAGCTTTAATTTTATTAATTGTAGCAGTTCCATCTTTTGCATTATTATATTCAATGGATGAAGTAATTGATCCTATTATTACTTTAAAAGTAATAGGTAGTCAATGGTATTGGAGTTATGAATATTCAGATAATTTAGAATTTTCTGATGAACCTTTAATTTTTGATAGTTATATGGTACAAGAAGATGATTTAGCAATAGGTCAATTTAGACTTTTGGAAGTAGATAATCGTGTAGTAGTTCCAACTAATAGTCATATTAGAGTATTAATTACTGCATCTGATGTTTTACATTCATGGGCTATACCTTCATTAGGAATAAAATTAGATGCATGTCCTGGACGTTTAAATCAAACTTCAATGTTTATTAAAAGAGAAGGTGTTTTTTATGGACAATGTAGCGAAATTTGTGGAGTAAATCATGGATTTATGCCTATTGTTGTTGAAGCTGTTTCATTAGAAGATTATTTAACTTGGTTAAAAAATAAAATCAATTTTGATTTTAATGTATAATTAAAAATTTTTATGATATTTAAAATTATTGGTATTATTTTTTTGATCTTATTATTATTTACTGATATAAAACAGATAATAAATAAAATTAAACAATTTTTTAATAAATAATTAAACACTTTATTACCTTAAATAATAAAAATTAAAAAAACCAACGCTTTTTTTAATTTTTAAATAAAATATATAATTTTGCTTTTAAAAAAAAATTAAAAAATATTTAAAAATGAATTTTCAAAATATAAATAAATGGTCAACACGATGGCTTTTTTCAACAAATCATAAAGATATTGGAACTTTATATTTAATTTTTAGTGCTTTTGCTGGTGTTGTTGGTACAACATTATCTTTATTAATTAGAATGGAATTAGCACAACCAGGTAATCAAATTTTTATGGGAAATCATCAATTATATAATGTTGTTGTAACTGCACATGCTTTTATTATGGTTTTCTTTTTAGTTATGCCTGCTTTAATTGGTGGTTTTGGTAATTGGTTTGTTCCTTTAATGATAGGTGCACCTGATATGGCTTTCCCACGTATGAATAATATAAGTTTTTGGTTATTACCTCCAGCTTTATTATTATTAGTTTCATCAGCTATTGTAGAATCTGGTGCTGGTACAGGTTGGACCGTTTACCCCCCATTATCTAGTGTACAAGCACATTCTGGACCATCAGTAGATTTAGCTATTTTTAGTTTACATTTAACAGGTATTTCTTCATTATTAGGTGCAATTAATTTTATTTCTACTATTTATAATATGCGAGCTCCAGGTTTAAGTTTTCATAGATTACCTTTATTTGTTTGGTCTGTTTTAATTACAGCATTTCTTTTATTATTAACTTTACCTGTATTAGCGGGTGCAATTACTATGTTATTAACTGATAGAAATTTAAATACCTCTTTTTATGATCCTTCAGGGGGAGGTGATCCTGTATTATATCAACATTTATTTTGGTTTTTTGGTCACCCAGAAGTTTATATTTTAATTTTACCTGGATTTGGTATAATTAGTCAAGTTTCTGCAGCTTTTGCTAAAAAAAATGTATTTGGTTATTTAGGAATGGTATATGCAATGTTATCTATTGGTTTATTAGGTTCAATCGTTTGGGCACATCATATGTTTACTGTTGGTTTAGATGTTGATACTAGAGCTTATTTTTCAGCAGCTACTATGATTATTGCAGTACCTACTGGTATTAAAATTTTCAGTTGGTTAGCTACTTTATGGGGAGGTTCTTTAAAATTTGAAACTCCTTTATTATTTACTTTAGGATTTATTTTATTATTTGTTATGGGAGGTGTAACTGGTGTAGTTATGTCAAATTCTGGTTTAGATATTGCAATACATGATACTTATTATATTGTAGGACATTTTCATTATGTTTTATCTATGGGTGCTGTTTTTGGTATATTTACTGGATTCTATTTTTGGATTGGTAAAATTTCAGGACGTAGATATCCAGAAATATTGGGTCAAATTCATTTTTGGTTATTTTTTATAGGAGTAAATGTAACTTTCTTTCCTATGCATTTTTTAGGTTTAGCAGGTATGCCTCGAAGAATTCCAGATTTTCCTGATGCTATGAGCGGTTGGAATGCTGTAAGTAGTTTTGGTTCTTACATTTCTTTTTTTTCAGCTATGTTCTTTTTCTATATTGTGTATGTTACTTTAGTACATGGTAAAAAAATTGAAAATTAAAATTTTTATACTTTAATTTAGATTAATAATAATTTATTGTACTTTAATTAGTTTTTAAATAAAATATATCTTTTAAGATAAGATATTTTAAATAATAAAAAAAATTGATAATACATTTATGTTATTACAAGCTTCTAAATTTTTAGGTGCAGGTTTAGCTACTTTAGGATTAATTGGTGCTGGTATTGGTATCGGTAACGTTTTTGGTTCTTTAATTATAGGTATTTCAAGAAATCCTTCTTTACAACAAGAATTAATGAGAACCGCTATTTTAGGTTTTGCATTAACTGAAGCAATTGCTTTATTTTGTTTAATGATGGCTTTTTTAATCTTATTTGCTTTTTAATTAGTATTAAATTCTGTAATATAAATAAAATATATTAATGAAAATTTTCGTTAATATATTTTATTTATATTAAATTATATGTATACTGGTATTAAATTTTAAATTATTTAAAAAAAAATAATAGTTTATTTTTTTGATATATAAATATTTATATTTAATATTTATAGTTATTTTTTATTTATGAAAATATTAAAAAAATTTAGTCAATATTTATTACAAATTTTACCTATAATAAATTATACTTTATATAAAAATGAATTATGTATTAATATTTCTACAAAAAAATTAATACCTATTTTATTTTTTTTAAAAAATCATACAAATAGTCAATTTAAAATATTATCTGAAATTTGTACAGTAGATTATATTAATAAAGAAAAACGTTTTGAAATTATTTATAATTTATTAAGTATTCGTTTTAATAGTCGTTTAAAAGTAAAAATTTCAATTAATGAATTACAACCGGTAGACTCTATTATTCAAATATATAAAGCTGCTAATTGGTGTGAAAGAGAAGTTTGGGATATGTTTGGTATTTTTTTTATAAATCATCCAGATTTACGAAGAATTTTAACTGATTATGGTTTTGAAGGACATCCTTTACGAAAAGATTTTCCATTAAGTGGTTTTCTTGAAGTTTTTTATAATGATTTAAAAAAAAGAGTAGTTTATGAACCTATTAATTTATCACAACAGTATAGATTATTTGAATTCAATAACCCTTGGGATAAAAAAATAAATTCCTAATTGATTTTTTAATTATTATTATTTTTGTTTTTAGGTTTATTTTTATTCTATAATATGCGATGGAATAAAAAATCATTATTTGCTGTTATAAATAATCATTTAATAGATTATCCAACCCCTATTAATTTAAATTATTTTTTTGGATTTGGTTCGTTAGCCGGTATTATGTTAGTAGTACAAATTTTAACAGGTATTTTTTTAGCAATGCATTATACACCACATATTGATTTAGCTTTTAATAGTGTTGAACATATAATGCGAGATGTAAATAATGGTTGGTTAATCAGATATACACATGCTAATGGTGCTTCTTTTTTTTTTATTGTGGTATATGTACATATTTTTAGAGGTTTATATTACGGTTCTTATATTACTCCAAGAGAAGCTTTATGGTGTTCAGGTGTAATAATTTTCATTTTAATGATGGCAACTGCTTTTATGGGTTATGTTTTACCTTGGGGACAAATGAGTTTTTGGGGTGCAACTGTTATTACTAATTTATTTTCTGCAATACCTTTAATCGGTAAAGATATTGTAGATTGGTTATGGGGAGGATTCGCTGTAGATAATCCAACATTAAATCGTTTTTTTAGTTTACATTTTACTTTTCCTTTTGTTATTGTAGGTGCAGTATTAATACATTTAGTTTTATTACATGAAGTTGGTTCAAATAATCCATTAGGTATAACTTTAAAAACAGAAAATATACCTTTTTATCCTTATTTTTATACAAAAGATTTATTTGGTTTAATGGTATTATTTTTAGTATTTTTTATTTTTATATTTTACTATCCTAATACTTTAGGTCATCCAGATAATTATATTGAAGCTAATCCTATGAAAACACCTTTACATATTGTACCTGAATGGTATTTTTTACCTTTTTATGCAATTTTAAGATCAATTCCTAATAAAATTGGCGGTGTTATTGCGATGTTTGGTTCTTTAATTATTTTATTAACTATACCTTTTACAAATTCATCTGAAATTAGAAGTACAGCTTTTAGACCTATTTTTAAAGTTTGTTATTGGTTATTAGTTATAGCTTTTTTATTATTAGGTTGGGTTGGACAATGTCCAGTTGAATATCCTTATACTGAAATTGGTGTTATAAGTATGATTTATTATTTTTTATTTTTTATTATAATTATACCCTTTTTAGGTAAATTTGAAGCATATTTAGTTCGTTATAATACTAATAATAAATAATATTAAATTTTTAAAATAAAATATAATATTTAATTATATTTTAAAAATTTAATAAAACTTAATCACTAATCAGTGAGATTAGGTAAACAGTTTTTTGAAAAAATAAAGCTAATTCAATAATTAATTTATTTTGCAATTTAGCTGCATGTTTTTTTATTACAGAAATTTTACTATTAAATTCATTTTCTACTTGAATCATTTTGAGATGCACTTCTTCTAAATTATAAATATCAAGCGTAAAAGAATTAGTACATAAATCATCATCATCTGTAAAATTATAAAATTGACAAGCAAATTTATACAATCCTTTATGTGGATATGTAGACGCGGCATTCTTTAAATAATTTTACTACAATTTTCTAAAGTTAACCCTTGAAATTTATTATAGGCATATAAAGATATATTATTATCAGTTAAAAAAAAATTATGTTCAGTTTGTATTTATTATATTATTTAGAAAAAGGAATATATATCTCTCTTCATTATCAATAATAATTTGTTTATAGTTATTAATATTTCTTAAATCCATTAATTAGTATATTTTTACTTGATTTAACATAAATTGTACTTAAGCTGGATAATTAGTCCTTCCGTTTCATATTCACCAGTAAGGCTGTTAAAGCTGGGGTATGTGCTACCTGTGATTGTAGATATGCTTAAACATTCGTAAGTGTTTTTTAGAATAATCTTAATTAAAGAATACTAAAAATATTAGTAAAAAAAAATAAATAAATTTTATATTATAAAATTTATTTAAATTATAAATTAAAAAAAAAAGTAATATGTTTTTTAATAAATAAATAAAAACAATTACAAAAAATATAAAATTTAGTGATAATAAAGTTTCTATTTAATTTAATTATTTTTTATTATTTAGTGATAAAATTATTAGTAAAATCCGTAGCTAAAGTATTTAATTTTTTATCTAATTCTTTAGAAATTTCTTTTTTAGTTAAAATTTCTTCTAAAATATTAGAATGATTTGTTTTAATAAAATTTAACCAATTAGTTTCAAAAATTGAAATTTTATCTACAGCAATTTTATCTAAAAAACCTCGTACACCTAAATAAATAATTACAATTTGATCTTCAACTGATAAAGGAATATTTAGACCTTGTTTTAACATTTCAGTTAATCTAACTCCTCTATTTAACTGTTGTTGAGTTGTTGCATCTAAATCTGAACCAAATTGAGCGAAAGCTTGAACTTCTCTAAATTGTGCTAATTCTAATTTCATTGTACCTGCAATTTGTTTCATAGCTTTAATTTGAGCAGCAGAACCAACACGACTTACAGATAAACCTACACTAATTGCAGGTCTTTGACCTTCATTAAATAATTCAGTTTCTAAGAAAATTTGTCCATCAGTAATAGAAATAACATTAGTTGGAATATAAGCAGAAACATCACCAGCTTGTGTTTCAATTATAGGTAAAGCTGTTAATGAACCACCACCAATTTTTCTATTCATTTTAGCAGCTCTTTCTAATAAACGAGAGTGTAAATAAAATACATCACCTGGATAAGCTTCTCTACCTGGAGGTCTTCTTAATAATAATGACATTTGTCTATAAGCTACAGCTTGTTTTGATAAATCATCATAGAAAATTACAGCATGTTTACCATTATCTCTAAAATATTCACCTAAAGCACAACCTGTATAAGGAGCTAAGTATTGTAATGGTGCTGAATCTGAAGCAGTAGCTGCAACAATAACAGAAAAAAACATTGCATTTTTTTCTTCTAAAGTTTTAGTTAATTCAGCAATAGTTGATCTTTTTTGACCTACACCTACATAAATACAATATAATTGATTATTTGTATCTTTTTTTAAATGAGGTTCTCTTTGATTAATAATAGTATCAATTGCAATAGAAGTTTTACCAGTTTGTCTATCACCAATAATTAATTCCCTTTGTCCACGACCAATAGGAATTAAACTATCTACAGCTTTTAAACCTGTTTGTACAGGTTCTTTTACACTTTCTCTAGGCATAATACCTGGAGCTTTAACTTCAACTCTGCTTTCTAATTTACTATTAATTTGACCTTTACCGTCAATTGGTTGACCTAAAGCATCAACTACTCTACCTAATACTTCAGGTCCTACAGGTACACTAACAATAGATCCAGTTCTTCTTACGAAATTCCCTTCTTGTATTTCTCTATCATTACTAAAAACAACTACACCTACAACATCAGGTTCTAAATTTAAAGCCATTCCTTTAATATTACCGTTATTAAATTCTACCATTTCACCAGCTTGAATTTGAGTTAAACCATAACATCTTGCAATACCATCACTCATTGAAAGAACAATTCCTGTTTCTTGTAAACTTTTTTCATCTTTATATTTTTTAATATTTGATTCCAGTATATATGATAATTCAATAGCCATATCGGTTATTAAATTATCATATTAAAAAAATATATCAAATATATATTTTTTTACCCTTTACGAGAATTGAACTCGTATCTTTGCCGTGAAAAGGCAATGTCCTAACCATTAGACTAAAAGGGCTTTTTATTAAACAAAAAATTTGTTTAATAAAAATAAGAAAAATCTATATGTATTAAAATTTTAGATACACTTTCATGCAAACAACTTTCAAATATTTTAGGATATAAACCTAATAAGAAAATATTTGCAATTAATATTAAATGTATTAAAAATTCACGATACGTTAAATCATAATAAATTTTTAAATAAATATTTTGAATATTACCATAACATATTCTGTTATAAAATAATAAAGAATAAATACCACCTAAAAACATTCCAATTGTTGCAAAAATAGCAGTTGTTGTATTATCCTCAAAAACTCCAGTTAATATTAGAATTTCTCCAACAAAACTACTTGAACCCGGGATAGACATATTTGCTAATACATAGATAAATAATGCAATACAAAATAAAGGCATTGTATGTGCTAAACCACCATAATAATTAATAAAACGTGTATGATACCTATCATATAAACATCCAATTGAAAAAAATAAACCACTCGATACTAATCCATGACTAATCATTTGAATAATACTACCTTCTAAACCCTGTATAGTTAAAGAAAAAATACCTAAAATAATAAAATTCATATGAGCAACTGAGGCATAAGCAATAATACGTTTTAAATCTGTTTGTCGTATTGCAGTTAAAGATGCATAAATAACAGAAATTAAACATAATACTAAAATATACGGTGTAAAATATAAAGTAGCTTTTGGAAATAAAGGAACTAAAAATCTAATCATACCGTATGATCCTAATTTTAATAAAATACCTGCTAATAATACAGACCCAGCTGTAGGTGCCTCAACATGAGCTTCAGGCAACCAAACATGAAAAGGTAACATTGGAACTTTAACAGCGAAAGATAAAAAAAAAGCTAAAAAATATAATTTTTCATATGAAAAATTAAAATTACTATAATATAATATTTGATAATCCGTAGTCCCTACAGTTAAAAATAAATGAATAATTGCTATAAACATAAATAATGAACCTGCTAAGGTATACATAAAAAATAAATAAGAAGCTTTAATTTTACGTTCTCTTGATCCCCAAATACCAATAATTAAAAACATTGGAATTAATACACTTTCAAAGAAAATATAAAAAATAAGTATATCTAATACACTAAATGAAATAATTAAACAAAATTCTAAAATAAAATATAAAATAAAATATTCTTTAATATTTTTATTAATAATTTCATAACTGATTAACATACAAATAGGAATCAAAAATGTTGTTAAAATTATAAAAAATAATGAAATACCATCAAGACCTAAATAGAAATTAATATTAAATTGACTAATCCATTCTATTTTAAATAAATATTGAAAATTTGAAGTAGATTTATCAAATAAAATCCATAAAGATAGTGACATTAAAAAAATGAAAAAAGACATAAAAATACTAAAATTTTTTATAAATTTTTCATTTTTCGAAAAAGATAATATAATAACCGTAATTAATGGTAAAATAAGTAAAAAAATTAATATAAACTTATTAAACATATAAATTTAATTAAATAAAAAAAATTTAATGGGCGAAAAATGGGACTTGAACCCATAACACTTAGACCCACAATCTAACACTCTACCTTTAAGTTATAATCGCCTTTTTAAATTTTTCTTAAATAATATATAAAATTTAAAAAAGGTTGAACAATTAAATTATTTAATGGTGGATAATTTTTTGATAAAATTTGTTTTACTTTTAAATGCGAATAAATATTATTTTGAATTTTTAAATAAATTAATTTAAATTTTTTTATATTATTTAAATTTTCAATTAAATTAATATTATTATTATTTCCATAAATTATTAAAATTGAACCTTGTCCTTTTAGTTGTGAAAAAATATGAGTAGTTAGTTTTTGATTTAATATTAAAGATTTATAATCTAATTTTTTAATATTTTTTTTTAAAGATATTATTTCATTAATATTTAAATCATTATAACGAAATATGTATATGTATTTATAAGTTTGTTTTATTTTTTGTAATTGATTTATTTTAAATTTTTTAAAAAATTTTGTTTTTTGTGTAATCATATTTTAAGTTTCTTATTTTTATAACTTAATAATTTTTTTATTTTTAAAATTGATAAACATTTATTTATTATAGAATTGATTTTAATATAATTAACGATCAATTTCACCAAAAACAACATCTAATGTACCTATAATTGTAACTACATCAGCAATCATATGATTTTTAGCTATAAAATCTAAAGCTTGTAAATGTAAAAAACCTGGTGATTTTATTTTACATCTATATGGTTTATTAGTTCCATCAGATACTAAATAAACACCATATTCACCTTTAGGTGCTTCAATAACTGTATAAGTTTCACCACTATTTACACTAATATTTTCAGAATAATATTTAAAATGATGGATTAAAGATTCCATAGAATTTTTAATTTGTATTCTATTTGGATTTGTAATTTTTTTATCATCTAATTTTATAGGACCTGTAGGAATTTCATTAAGTACTTGAAAAATAATTCTAATAGATTGACGCATTTCTTCTATTCTAATTAAATAACGATCATAACAATCACCATTTGTACCTACAGGTATATCAAAATCTAATTGATCATAAACTTCATAAGGTTGTGTTTTACGTAAATCCCATGAAATACCTGATCCACGTAACATTACACCACTAAATCCTAGATTTAAAGCATCTTTTGAAGAAACAACACCTATATCAACTAATCTTTGTTTCCAAATTCTATTATTTGTTAACATTTCTTCAATCTCATCTAATCTCGTATTAAATTGTTCACAAAAAATATAAATATCATTTAATAAACCTTTAGGTAAATCTTGATTAACACCTCCAGGTCTAAAATATGCAGCATGCATACGTGCACCTGAAACTCTTTCATAAAATTCCATTAATTTTTCACGTTCTTCAAATCCCCAAAAATATGGTGTCATAGCTCCTACATCTAAAGCATGACAACAAACAGCTAATAAATGATTTAAAATACGTGTTATTTCTGAAAATAAAACTCTAATATATTGAGCTCTTAAAGGAATATTACAATTTAATAATTTTTCAATTGCTAAAACATAGGCATGTTCTTGACACATCATTGATACATAATCTAATCTATCAAAATAAGGTAAAGCTTGTAAATAATTTTTATATTCTATTAATTTTTCAGTACCACGATGTAATAAACCTATATGAGAATCCGCTTTTTGTACTACTTCTCCATTTAATTCTAAAATTAAACGTAAAACACCATGAGCTGCTGGATGTTGTGGACCGAAATTTATAGAAAAATTTTTAATTTTTTTTAAAGACATTTTGAATATTTTTTTTTTAWTAAAAAAAAAATATCTATAAAATAATTTTTTTATAAATATATAGCATATATAGTAAGTAAATATTTTTAAAATATTTATTTCTTTTATAATTTTACTATGATTTTTCAAGAAATTTTTTATAATAATTTTGAAATTATTATTCCTGAATTTTTTTTAACAACTGTTTTATTAATTTTATTATTATTTGGAGTTTTTTATAAAAAAAATCAAAATACTCAAAAAATTTTGATTATTAAAAATATTACTACTATAATAATATATTTATTATTAATTCTTTTAATATTAACATCAAATATAACAAATATTTCAAATAATATATTAAATGGTGTATTAGTTATTAATAATTTTACGCAATTTATTAAAATAATTTTAATTTTATCAACAATTATTTGTTTTTTAATTCAACAAAAATATTTAATACATCAAAAAATAAATACATATGAAATTAATATATTAATGTTAATATCATTATTAGGTTTAATGTTATTAGTATCTTCTAATCATTTTATTACTTTATATTTAGCAATTGAATTACAAAGTTTAAGTTTTTATATATTAACTTCAACTCAAAAAAAATCAATATTATCAATTGAAGCTGGTTTAAAATATTTTATTTTAGGATCAATTGCATCAGGTTTTATTTTATTTGGTTCTTCAATAATTTATGCTATAACAGGTTCTTTAAATTTTAATAATATTTTTTTAATATTATCAAATATTAATTTTTTAGATAATATTAATTTATTAATAAGTATATCTTATGGCTTAATTTTTATTTTTGTTGGTATCTTATTTAAAATAGGTGCATCACCTTTTCATTTCTGGTTACCAGATGTATATGAAGGAGCTCCTAATAATATTTCTAGTTTTTTTGCTATTGTACCAAAAATTGCTTTTATTGGGATTTTAATTCGTTTATTTTTTGAAATTTTTTATAATATTTCATATTTTTTTGAAATTTTTTTTTATATAATTTCATTTTTATCAATGTTAATCGGTGCATTATCTGCATTACAACAAAATAAAATTAAAAGATTATTAGCTTATAGTTCAATAAGTCATGTTGGTTTTATTTTAATAGGATTTACTTCAAATATGTTAAATAATATACCATTTATTTTACTATATGTTCTAATTTATATTATAACAAGTATTAATTTATGGACATCTTATTTATCTTTAAATATAAATCATAAACCTATTAAATATTTAACTGATTTATCAAATATTTATACTATAAATAAATTAATTGCTTTTATTATTATTATAAATATTTTTTCATTAGCAGGTATACCACCATTAGCTGGTTTTTTTTCAAAATTATTTATATTTTTTTCTGCCATTAAAAATAATTACTTTAGTTTAGTTTTTTTTGGTATTATTATAAGTGTATTAAGTTCTTTTTATTATTTAAAAATAATTAAAATTATTTTTTTTGAAAAAATATTAAGAAAATTATATATTTCACAAATCGATAAAATACAAAGTATTATTTTATTAATTAATACTCAATTTATTTTATTTTTATTTGTTTTCCCAAATATCCTATTAGTAAATCTAAATAAAATTTATTTATATTTATTAATATAATATTTAGTCTGGATAGCTCAGTTGGTTAGAGTAAAAGACTGAAAATCTTTGTGTCGGTGGTTCAAATCCACCTCCAGACAATTTTTATTATTAAAAATATGTATCTTTTAAGAATAACTTTTAAATCATTTCAAAAAATTAATCAACTTAAACAAAATTTATTAAAATTAAAAAAAATTAATAAATTTAAAAATATTCAAATATCTGGAATATTTCAAACAAAAAATAAAAATAAAATTTTTACTTTATTAAGATCACCACATGTCAATAAAAAATCACGTGAACATTTTATTTATAAAAGTTTTACACCAAAAATTGATATAAAATTTAAAAATATTTTTCAATTATTAAATTTTATAATTTTAATAAAAAAAAATTTATCAGAAAATTTATTAATGAATATTAAAATTATAAAAAAAAAAAAATAAAATTATGCTTATAGCTTAATTGGATAAAGCGTTAGATTGCGGATCTATAAAATGAAAGTTCGAGTCTTTCTAAGCATATATTTGCTTTATTTTGAAGTATAGCCAAGTGGTAAGGCCTCCGTTTTTGGTACGGAAAATCAAAGGTTCGAATCCTTTTACTTCAAAAGGGCCTATAACTCAGTTGGTTAGAGTATACGCCTGATAAGTGTAAAGTCAGTAGTTCAAATCTACTTAGGCCCATAGAATAATTAGCTCAATTGGTAGAGTATTTCGTTTACACCGAAAATGTTAGCGGTTCGAGTCCGTTATTATTCAAATTTTAAATAATATTTTTTTTAAATATGTCAACAATTAATCAATTATTTTTTAAAAAACAAAAACGTTTAGAAAAAAAAAAAAGAAATAAAAGTCCAGCTTTAAAACAATGTCCACAACGTAAAGGTATTTGTTTAAAAGTTTATAATACGACACCTAAAAAACCAAATTCTGCAATGCGTAAAGTAGCTAAAGTCCATTTATCGAGTAGATATACAATAATTACTTATATACCTGGTATTGGTCATACTTTACAAGAACATTCAATAGTCTTAGTTCGTGGAGGTCGTGTTAAAGATTTACCTGGAGTAAAATATCATGTAATTCGTGGTAAATATGATTTATTAGGAATTTATTCTCGAAAAACATCAAGATCAAAATATGGAACTAAAATACGAAGAGTATAAAATAAAAAAATTATTTATAAATATGTTATTAAAAAAAGGAAAAAAAACTTGTTCAGAAAACATATTTAAAAATATTTTAATAAATTTAAAAAAAACTACAAAACAAAAACCTAATTTTATTTTATTTAAATCAATTGATAATTTATTACCTAAATTAAAGGCAATTAGTATTCCAAATAAAAAAAGAAATAAAAAAAATAAAAAAAAAGATAGATATTTTTTAATGCTTTTAAATGAAGATAAACAGATAAAGAAATCGATATCATGGTTACTTTTAAATGCAAATTTAAAAAATATGGTAAATGAAATAATTCAAACTTCAAAAAATAAAAGTAAAACAATTAATACAAAAAAACAATATTATAAAAATATTAAAAAATTAAAATTTAATCTTATTTTTGATTAATTTTTCTTATTTAAATAAAATATTTATATTATTTAAATATAAAAAAAGAATTATTTATCATTAAATAATCGATTATTACTATTTATTTAAACTTTATGGAAAATTATTATTATATTAATAAAAAAAATTTAAAAATTGAAACAACAACTAATGATTCTAATATCGATAAATTTAAAAATGATTTAACATTTTTAAAAAAAATTACTCAAAATACTCAAAATACTCAAAAACATCCATATCATTTAGTAGATCCAAGTCCATGGCCTTTTGTAATATCATTTGGACTTTTTTTCCTAACTTTTGGAGGTGCTATGTACTTTCATGGTTATATTGGTAGTAATCTTTTAACTTTAACTGGATTTTTAATGGTTATTTTAACAATGTATACTTGGTTTCGTGATATTGTTAGAGAAGCTGTATATGAAGGTCAACATACTAAACAAGTTCAACTGGGTTTACGTAATGGTATGCTTTTATTTATTTTCAGTGAACTTTTATTTTTTGTTAGTTTTTTCTGGGCATTTTTTCATTCAGCTTTAGCGCCAACTCCTGAAATTGGATCATTATGGCCACCATTAGGTATTGAAACTGTAAATGCTTGGGGTATACCTTTATTAAATACAATAATTTTATTATCATCTGGAGCAACAATTACTTGGGCACATCATTCAATAGTTTTTGGTGATAGAAAAAATGCTATTTTAAGTTTAATTGTTACAATTTTATTAGCTTTTTTTTTCACTTTAATACAAGCTTACGAATATATTGAAAGTACTTTTTCTATTTCTGATAGTATTTATGGTACAACTTTTTTTTTATTAACAGGTTTTCACGGTATTCATGTTATTGTTGGTACTATTTTTATAGTAGTAAGTACTATTAGATTAATTAATCATCATTTTACAAAACAACACCATTTTGGTTTTGAAGCTGCTGCTTGGTATTGGCATTTTGTTGATGTTGTTTGGTTATTTTTATTTGTAGCTGTTTATTGGTGGGGTGGTAATTAATTTTATTAAAAAATTAAATAAATAATTTTTATGTTTAGTCCTTTAGAACAATTTGAAATTTTACCTATTTTTCAAATACCTTTTATATTTACTAATGCTTCTTTAATTTTAGTAATAGGTATAGTTTATTTATATATTTTTACATGTATAAAAACTAAATTTATTCCAACACGTTTTCAACAAATTTTTGAAATGATTTTTAATGTTACTATAGAATTAACTTATTCAAGTATAGGAAAAGCTGGTAAACATTTTGTTTCATTAATTTTTGTAGTTTTTTTTTTTATCTTATTATGTAATTTAATTGGTATGGTTCCTTATAGTTTTACAGTAACTAGTCATTTAATCATTACTTTTACTTTAGCATTAACTATTTATTTAGGTTTTAATTTAATTGGAATTAAAAAACATAAATTAAATTTTTTAAATTTATTATTACCAAGTGGTGCAAGTATTGCATTAGTTCCTATATTAGTACCTATTGAATTAGTTTCATATATTTTTCGTGTAATAAGTTTACCTGTGCGATTATTTGCAAATATGATGGCAGGACATACTTTATTAAAAGTAATTGCAGGTTTTGCTTGGACTATGTTAAATGTAAATAGTTTTATCTTTATAGCGCATTTTATTCCTTTAATAATTATTGTATTATTAGTTGGTTTAGAAATTGCAGTAGCTTTAATACAAGCTTATGTATTTACTATTTTAACTTGTATGTATATAAACGATGCTTTAAATTTACACTAATAAATATTAAAATAATATTTTTATAAAGGAAAAGTAGCTCAGTTGGTTAGAGTGGTAGCTTGTCACGCTATAGGTCGCGGGTTCAAGTCCCGTTTTTTCCGTATAATTATATTAAATTTAAAAAATTTTATAAATATGTTATTAAATTATTCAAATATTTTTATTTTTTTAATATTAAGTTTATTTTTATCAATTTTAATTTTCATTTTATCTTTTGGTTTAATTAAACAAAAAGATGATTTAGAAAAGTTAACAGCTTATGAATGTGGATTTAATCCTTATGATGATGCTAGAAAAGTTTTTGATGTAAAATTTTATTTAGTAGCTATTCTTTTTATTATTTTTGATTTAGAAGCTGTTTTTGTTTTTCCTTGGGTTTTAACTTTAAGTTCAAATTTTTCATGGGGTTTCTGGACTATGATTGAATTTTTAGTTGAATTAGTTATAGGTTTTATTTATATTTGGTGTAGTGATGCTTTGGAATGGTAAAAAATATTTCAAAAAATATAAATAAAATTTATTGTTATTAAATAATAATTAAAAATTTTTGATTATTAAAATCAAAATCTTATTATAATAAATTTTTTATAATATATAAAAAATTTATTATAATTTTTATAACGTATATATATAAATATTTATAAAATAAAACTATTTACAATCTCTTGGACTCGAACCAAGATTTTAAAGCTTAGAAGGCTAATACTCTACCAATTAAGTTAAGATTGTGTTTAGTTTTATTTTTAAACAATTTTATGAGAATGTATATTAAAAATAGCTTTTAATGAATTTCTTGAAAGTTGTTTATAAATATTTTGTTTAAAATTTTTTTTTTTTTCTTTTTTAGTTAAAGTTACTGCACCTATTAGGGCTATTAATAATATAATACCTGCTGCTAAAAAAAAAAAAGCATAATAACTGTATAAAATTTGTCCAATTGTTTCAATATTTGTAATTATATCTAATTGATTTATAAAATTCTTTAAAAAAGGTTTTACATCAACAAATATTTCAAAAGTACCTTTCATACTATCTTTAAAAAAAAATAAAGTATTTACTTCTTGATTAAAAAAAGAATTATTTACTATATGATAATATGATGTAAAAACTTTACTAAACATTATAAATGTTTCTAAAAAAAAAATAAAACTTATTAAAAAAATAATTGGTAAATAACCAAAATTATTATTAATTTTATTTTTATCAATTAAAACATTAACATCTAACATCATAATTACAAATAAAAATAACACAGTAATTGCTCCCACATATATAATAATTAACATTATAGATAAAAATTCAACTTCTGAAATTAATAATAATCCAGTTGAATTTGTAAAAACTAATATTAAAAAAAATGCAGAATATATTGTATTCGTAGAATATATTACAAAAATAGCTGAAGTTAAAGCTATAGTTGAAAAAGTATAAAAGAAAATTGTTTCAAAATCCATAATATTTATTTATAAATTATATAATTTTATATTATATCTTAAAAGATATATTTTATTATTTTTATTTAATTAATAAAAAAATAAATAAAAATAATAAAATAGTAATTACATTAAAATAATAAATAATAGAAAAAAAAATAATATTAATTAAAAAAATAGTACCAATTAATATTAATAATGAGTAATGATAAATATAACCTGTTTGTAATAAAATTATTCTTTGACTTAAAAAAGTAAAAATTGTTGTTAAACCATAAGGACCACAAATTTCAATTAAACCTTTATCAATCATTTTATATGTAACATTATAACCAATTTGTAATATATATTGATTAATAAATTCATAATAAATTTTATCAAAATACCATTTTCTATTTAAAAAATTATAAAAATAAAGACCATATTCTGAAATTTTTAAATTATATAAAAATTTAAATTTAAAAAAATATAAATAAAAAGCACTAAATAAGCCACAAAAACTTAAAATAACCGGTAATAATTTAAAAAAAGTTGGTAAAAATTCAGCATCAATCATTTGATTATTTAATGGATTTATAAAAATAGAATTATTCCAAAAATCAGAACCTAAACCTACAAACATATCTTTAGAAATATAACCTATAAAAATACTACCAAAAGCTAATAATCCTAAAGGAATACCCATTTCTAATGGAACGTCATGAGCATTTTTAATAATATTTTTATATGCGTTTGTTTCACTTAAAAAAGCAAAAAATAATAAACGAGTTGAATAAAAAGCTGTAAAAAAAGCACCAATAGTACCTAACCAATAAGCAAAATGTCCTGTTTCGCTAAAACTCGCAAAAGCTACTTCTAAAATTAAATCTTTAGAATAAAATCCTGTTAAAAACGGAAAACCCATTAATGATAAAGAACCTATTAAAAACATTATATAAGTGAAAGGTAAAATACGTCTTAAACCTCCCATTTTTCTAATATCTTGTTCATCACCCATTGCATGAATTACTGCACCTGAACATAAAAATAATAATGCTTTAAAATATGCATGATTTGATAAATGAAAAATAGCTAAAGGGTAATTAGATAATCCACAAGCAAAAAACATATAACCTAATTGACTACATGTAGAATATGCTACTATTTTTTTAAAATCATTTTGAACTAATCCAACAGTACTCGCAAAAAAAGCTGTTGAAGCTCCTATAACTGTAATAACTTTTAAAGAAAATATTGAATATTCAAACATAGGTGAACATCGAGCTGTTAAATAAACTCCAGCAGTTACCATTGTTGCAGCATGAATTAAAGCAGAAACTGGTGTAGGACCTTCCATTGCATCAGGTAACCATAGATGTAAAAAAATTTGTGCAGATTTACCCATTGCACCAATAAAGATTAAAATACATGCTACATCAACAATACTTAAAATATAGTTAAAAAAAATAAATTTAAAATCTTTTATAATAGAAATAGCAGCAAAAGTACTAAAATATTCAATAGTTCTAATATTATAAAAAATTGTTAATACACCTAATAATAGAATTAAATCACTAATTCGATTAACTAACATAGCTTTAATAGCTGCTTTATTTGCTTGTAAACGTGTAAACCAAAAATTAATTAATAAGTAAGAACAAAAACCAACTCCTTCCCATCCAACAAACATTTGTATAAAATTATCACCTGTAACTAATATTATCATAAAAAAAGTAAATAAAGATAAATATGACATAAATCTTGATAAATGTGGATCATTAGCCATATATTGTGAAGAATATAAATGAACTAATGTTGAAATACTTGTTACAACAACAAGCATAATCATTGTTAAACTGTCAAATAAAAAACACCAATTACAATTAAATAAACCACTATTAATCCAATTTGAAATATAAATAATGTATTCATATTCATTTGTAATTGAATTATAAATAATAATTAATGAAAAAAGACAACTTAAAAAAGTTGTTAATGTAGTTATAAATACTGAACCTTTACGTCCAATATAAAAACCAAATAATCCAGCTGATACTGAACCTAAAAAAGGTAAAAAAATTAAAGTTAATAATAACATAATAGAATAAAATATTGTAAAAATATTTTTAATATAAAAATATTTCTTCTTAAAGAATAAATAATTTATAAATTTTATTTATATCTAATTTATTTTTTAAATAAGTTTTAAAATATAAAAAAATTAATATTAAAGGAATAATATATATATATATAATATTTTATAAATAATTAAAATTAATAAAGTTTAAAATATCATTATAATATAAAATTAATTTTATATTATAATGATAATAAATTAATTTTATAAATAGAAATATCTCCATATAATTTAAAGAAGACAATCATAATAGCTAAACCTATAGCAGATTCTGCAGCTGCTACAGTTAAAATTAATAATGAAAAAACTTGTCCTATTATATCATCAATTAAAACTGCAAAATAAATAAAATTTAAATTTATTGATAATAATAATAATTCAATAGACATTAAAATAATTATAATATTTTGTCTATTTAAGATTATACCAAATAATCCAAGACAAAATAAAAAAAAAGTAAAAATAAAATGATTTAAAATACTCATAATTAAATTAACCAATTAAAACTTATTAAGATACTTGCAGTATATAAAAACCAACTTAATGTAAAAGGTAAAAAAATTTTCCAACCTAAACGCATTAATTGATCATAACGATATCGAGGTAAAACCGCTCGTGCAACTACAAATAAAACAACGAAAAAACAAACTTTAATACTAAACCAAAAAGATCCGGGTAAGAAATTTATAAATTTAATACTAAAAGGAAAAGGAGCTAACCAACCACCTAAAAATAGTATAGTAGTTAAACTACTCATTAATAACATATTGGCATATTCACCTAAAAAAAATAATGCAAAACCCATTGCAGAATATTCTACATTATATCCAGAAACTAATTCAGCTTCCGCTTCAGGTAAATCAAAGGGATGTCTATTTGTTTCTGCTAAACATGAGATAAAAAAAATTAAAAAGATAGGAAAAAGAGGGAAACAATACCAAACAGTTTTTTGTGCTAAAACTATAGAAATTAAATTTAAAGATTTAGCACAAACAATTACTGAAAGAATTGAAAATCCAATTGTTAATTCATAAGAAATCATTTGAGCAGTTGATCTTAATGCACCTAAAAATGAATATTTTGAGTTACTTGACCAACCACCTATAATAATACCATAAACACCTAATGATGATATTGCTAATAAATATAAAATACCTATATTTAATTCAGTAAAAAACATACCGAATCCTAAAGGTATTACAGTCCAACTTAATAAACTTAAAAAAAAAGCTAAAATAGGTGCAAATATAAATAAAATTACATCAGCATTACTAGGTAAAATAGTTTCTTTTACAAATAATTTAAGACCATCAGCTAATGGTTGTAATAATCCAAAAGTACCTACAACATTAGGTCCTCTTCTTCTTTGAATAGAAGCTAATACTTTACGTTCAACTAAAGTAAAGTAAGCCACAGCAATTAATAAAGGTAATACTAAAATTAAAAATTTTAAAATTGTGTAGATCATACGTATTTTGATTGATTTTTGATAATTTTATTAGAATTTATTAATATTTTTGAATATTGTTCTAATATATTTGAATAATAATTATTTTTAATTAATGAATCTAAAAAATTAATATTAATTTTTAAATATTTTTTATTAAAATTAAAATTATTTATAATTTTTATTTTTTTTTTTAATAAATAAGGTAAAATATCTTTAATTTTTAAAAAAGATTCAGATTTTGATTGATTTTTCTTTAATAAAAATTTATTAATATTTCTATAAATAATAGAATCCTTACGTTGTTCGGTATCTAAATTTAAAATTTGTTGGTTTTTTTGTATAAAACCTTCTAAATTTATATACATTCCATTTTTTTCTAAAAAAGTTAATCCAGGTAAAATTAAATTTGAATTTTGAGCATCTTTAGTAAAATGATGTCCTTGATAAATAATAAAATTATCTTTAGATATTTCTAATTTATTTTGTAAATTAGTATTAAATAAATAATATAATTTTATATTTTTTAATAAATTTGTTGATTTTTTAAAATTAATTTCAAAAAAATTAATTAAAGAAGTTTTAGAATTAAAAAAATTAATATTATTTTTAAGAAATGATAAATTTTTTAATTTTGATAGAAAAAAAAAACCATTTTTTTGATTTAAAATATTTTCACCAAAAATTATTAAAGGTTTTTTTGCTTGCTTTAAATCTTTACAAAATGAATGTTTTCCTAATATAATATTTATTAATGTTGTAAAAGTTAATCCTAAATGTTTTATTGGGTAAGTAAAATCAATTTTATTACCAATATAAGCTATTTTAAAATTACCTTTTTTTAAACGATTTATTAAATGAATATTTAAAATAGAACCTTCTTTACGAATATCACTACCTATTATTAAACAAAGATCTGAATCTTCAATTGATTTTAAAGTATTATTAAATAAAAAATTTGAAGTTAAATCTGAATTAATTTTATTTTGTTGATTTTGTAAAAAATGTTCATATACTATATTAGAAATACCTAATTTATTTAAATTTTTTTTTAATAAAAAAAGTGATTCTAAATCAGTTAAATCACCAATAATACTTTTAATATTAGAACTATCAGTTGTTATTAATTTTTGATTAATTATATTTAAAGCATCTAACCAAGAAATTTTATGAAAATTGTTTTCATTATCTTTTAATAATGGATATTGTAATCTTTGATATTTTAAACTATCAAAAAAATATCTAGTTTTATTTGATATCCATTCTTTATTAATATTAAAATTAGTTTTAGGTAAAATACGTACAATTTCATTATTAAAAATATCAATTTTAATATTAGAACCTATACTATCTAAAATATCAATACCATCTTTTTTTTTTAATTCCCAAGAACGTGCTTTAAAACTATAAGGTTTTGATGTTAAAGCACCTACAGGACATAAATCAACTAAATTACCTGAAAATTCAGAATTAAAGATTTTAGGATAATAAAAATTAATTTCTGTTTTATTACCTCGACCCGTTGTACCTAAATTATCAATTCCACAAATTTCATTAGCAAAACGTACACAACGTGTACAATGAATACATCTAGTCATAATAGTTTTAATAAAAGGACCACAATATTTATCTTCTACACCACGTTTTTTAAAAAAAAAACGACTACGGTCTGAACCAAAAATCATAGTTTGATCTTGTAAATCACATTCAGAAGCTTGATCACAAATAGGACAATCTAATGGATGATTTATTAAAAGAAATTCTAATACACTTTCACGGGCTTTTTGTACTAAGGGCGTATCTGTAAAGATTTTCATATTAGGCATTAAAGGCATAGCACATGACGCTACAGGTTTAGGTGAATTTTCAATTTCTACTAAACACATTCTACAATTACCTGCAATTTGTAAATTTTCTTGAAAACAAAATTTAGGAATTTCAACTTTGAAATTATTACAGGCTTGTAATACAGTTAAATTTTTATTAACTTTTAATTTTATATTATTAATGTATATATTAATCATATATATAATGAAAATTAAATAAAATTTGAATTTATTTTCACTAAAAGGATATATTTTTTTAAATAAAAATATATTATTTTAGAAATTATCAAAGAAGGGACTTGAACCCTTAATGCTTTTAAGCTTTACATCCTAAGTGTAACGTGTTTACCAATTTCACCACTTTGATAATAAATAAATACCTACTATTGGACTTGAACCAATAACCTTAAATAGGAACAGATTTTAAATCTATCGTGTTTACCAATTTCACCAAGTAGGCTATAATATTTTTTAAAATATATGAAAAATAAAATAATAACTTATTTACAATTACATTTATTTGAATTAAAATATAATTTTTTTATAATTTTAATTACTTTTTTTTATCTTTTTATAATTTCATATTATTTTTCAGATCAATTAATATATTTATTAGTTAATAATTTACTTAATCAAAATATGTTAAAATATTTTATCTTTACAAATATTACTGAAATTTTTATTACTAATATTTTTATAGCAATTTTTATAACAACTTTTTTAACAGTTCAATTAAGTATTTTATTAATTTGGTTTTTTTTAATAAAAGGTTTATATAAATTTGAAAATTTTCTTTTTTTAAAATTTTATATTTTATTTATAATATTTAATTTATTTATAATAAATTTAATTTTTACAAATATTATTCCACATATTTGGAATTTTTTATTAAATTTAAATTTTTCAAATTTATATCTTTTAACTATTTATTTTGAACCAAAAATTAATAATTATTTTGATTTTATTTTTTTATCTTTTATTTATATATTTATAATATTTCTTTATTTTTTTATATTATTTTTTTTAATTTTTAATAATATTTTTAAAATTAAAATTATTATTAATTTAAGAAAATTTTTTTATTTTAAAATAATATTATTAAGTGCATTAATTACACCTCCAGATATATTAAATTTCTTATTAATTTATATTATATTTATTTTAATTTTTGAAATTTTTATTTATATTTCAATATATCTAAATAAATATAATATAAATTAAATTATATTATTTTTTTTATAAAATTTAATTTATTTTTATTTAAATTATTATCAGTATCTGTTATAATTTTTGTTTCTTTAAAAATTTTTGAATTTAATTGATAATTTTTTAAATACTTAATAGATGTTATTTTTAAAGAAGATCCATTTGTTAAAATAATTTTATTTTTATAGGTAAAAAATTTTTTATTTTTATTCATAGAATATTATGTTTAATTTTTGGCTAGATAACATAATGGTAATGTAAAGGACTGCAAATCCTTTAATGACGGTTCAAATCCGTCTCTAGCTTTTTTAGGATAGAGTGGGATTTGAACCCACGGTATTATTACATACTTCAGTTTTCAAGACTGACACCTTAAACCACTCGATCACCTATCCATATTAAAGATTTTTAAAACTAACGTCTTTTTTGTTTTTTTAATCTACAACCATTAAAAGGTTTTGTTGTTTTATCTAAAAGATATTTTACTTTAAATTTTTTTTGTTTTAAATTTTTTAAAACATTATATCTACCTAAACCTGTACCATGTAAATAAACTTTTAATTTTTTAATTTTTTTTAATTGAAGATATTTATTAATTTTATAAACAATTAATTGAACATTATATGGTGTATTTTTTTTAAATCTTGTTTTTTTTAATGATTTTGTAGACCATTGTTTTAAAAGATTTCCTTTATAAGTTGTTAAACTAATAATAGTATTTTTTAAACTAGCAGTAATATGTAAATTAGTTAAAATTAAAGGATTTTTTTGTTTTAAATTTTTTTTTATTTTATATTTATTTCTAAAATTATATTTAAATTTATTTTTATTCATAGAATACTAATTTTTTTTTTTTTTTTTTTGTACCTTAAATGGACGTTTATTACGTGAAATACGTTTTTGAATAAAAATTTTTTTTAATTTTTTAGACGTTTTAGCATTTGTATGTGTACGTTGTCCTCTTACAGGTAATCCTTGACTTTGTCTAATTCCACGATTACTTTTAATTTCAACTAATTCATTTAATCTCTCAGTTTTAGATTTTTTCAAAAGTTGTTCAACTTTTAAATTTTTATTAATATAATTAATAAGTCGATTTACGTGGTTGTTTTTAAGTTTATTAAGGGTGATTTGAGGATTAATTCCTATATTTTTACAAATTTTCTTAGATTGAAATTCATTAATACCATATAATATAGTTAATGAATATAAAATACTTTTTGAATCTGAAATTGTTTTATTAAAAATATATAACATAATAGATTTTATCTATATACCATATAAAATGATAGAAAAAAAAATAAATCCCATCACACCTTCACAACGTCAAACATTTTTATTAAAAAAAAATAATTTAACTAAAATTTTTAAAATTAAATCTTTAACAAAAGGTTTTCAACGTGCTAACGGTAAAAATAATCAAGGTAAAATAACAGTAAGACATCGAGGTGGCGGACATAAACGTTTATATAGAATAATTAATTTTAATAGATCTCAAAATATAGAAGGTTATGTTATTAAAATTTTATATGATCCTAATCGTTCTGCAAATATTGCTTATATAAAAAACGATTTTAAATCTTATTTAATTTTAGCACCTGAAGGATTAAAAATTAATCAATATATAAAAAGTTCTCCACAAGCTGAATTAAAAGTAGGTAATGCTTTACCTTTACAAAATATACCTATTGGTAGTTTAATACATAATATTAGTTTATATCCAAAATCTAGAGGAAAATTAATAAGAAGTGCCGGTACTTCTGCACAATTAATTCAAAAAATTAATAATAAATATGCGAGAATTCGTTTGAATTCTGGTGAATTAAAATTAATATTATTAACATGTTATGCTACCTTAGGTGTAGTTTCTAATATTAATCATAAAAAAATAAAATTAGGTAAAGCTGGACGTTCACGTTGGTTAAATAGACGACCTTCTGTACGTGGAGTTGCTAAAAATCCTGTTGATCACCCACATGGTGGTGGTGAAGGTAAAACAAGTGGTGGAAGACCCTCTGTAACACCTAATGGTAAAATAACAAAAGGAAAACCTACACGTAAAAAAAATAAAAAAAAATTAATTATTCAATAAATTATGTCTAGAAGTAAAAATAAAGGTCCTTTTTTTAAAGTTAATTTATTAAAAAAAAAACAATGGATGAAAATAATGAATAAAAATCTTACAATATTACCAGAATATAGTAATAATTCTGTTAGTATTTATAATGGTAAAATTTTTATTAATTTAGAAATAAATGATAAAATGATTGGTTTTAAATTTGGTGAATTTATCAATACACGTAAAAAACATATATATAAAAAAAAAAAATAATTTATGGGTCAAAAAATTATACCAATTAGTTTAAGATTACTAGAAAAAAAAAATTGGAGTTCAAAATGGATTGTTAATAATAATGAATATTCAAATTTATTACATTTTGATTTAGAAATTAAAAAATATTTTAATAATATTTTTAATTATAAAAATCTAAAATTAATAGATATAAATATAGTAAAAATATCAAATAATATTAATATATACGTTTATCTGCAAAAAAATTCAAAAAATTATCATAAATTATCTTATAATAAAATAATAAATAATTTAAATTATTATTATCCTAATAATAATATTAAATTATTTATTAAAAATGTTCAATTTTTTGAATTCTTTAAATTAAGAAAAAATTTAAAAAAAATTTTTAATAAAATTAAGAAAAATAATAAAATTAATAAAAACATTAAAAAAATGATTTACAATTTTAGTTATGCTTTTTATACTAAAAAAATTAATATTATAACTTTTTATATAAAACAGACATTAGAAAGAAAAAAAACACATAAAAAATTTATCAATAATATTGATAATATGCTTCAAGAATTTTTTAAAATATTTTCTAATTTTATAGGATATCGTTTACAATTTAAAGGTCGTTTAAATAAATCAAAACGTAAAAAAAAAATGGTTTTTCAAAAAGGAAAAATACCTTTAAATACTTTAAAATATGATATTAAATATCATTTTAATGAATTTAAAACTCCATCAGGTATTTGTAGTATTAAATTATGGGTTTTTTTTAAACCTTTAAATTTTAAATTAAAAAAACTTAATATAAAAAAAATTTAATTATGTTATTTCCTAAAAAAACTAAATATAAAAAACAATTTAAAGGTAAACTTGTAGGTAAAACAACAAAAAGTAATAATATCATTTATGGTAAATATGCAATTAAAGTTTTAGAAGAAACTCGTTTAACGTCAAGACAAATAGAAGCAACTCGTAGGATAATTATTCGAAAAATGAAAAGATTAGGATTTTTATGGATTAGAATTTTTCCCGATACTCCTGTAACAGCAAAACCTACAGAAAATCGTATGGGTAAAGGTAAAGGGGCTGTTTCTTTTTGGGTAGCTAAAGTTAAAAAAGGTCAAATTTTATATGAAATTAGCGGTATTTCATTAGAAAATGCAAAAAAAGTTCTAAAAGCAGGTTCAAATAAATTACCTGTTAAAACTAAATTTATTTATAAATAAATATAATAAGGCTTATAGTTTAATTGGTTAGAGCATACCGCTCATAACGGTATAGTTGTAGGTTCAAGTCCTACTAGGCCTAATAATAAAAATTTATTTTAAATGCAAAAATTAAAAAAACAAAAAATTAATAATTTACTAACTTATCAACAATTTTTAAAAAACAATTATTTAAAAAATAAAAAATTTAAATTAAAAAATATTTTATTTGAAAATAAAATTTTATATAATAATTTAAAATTAGAATCCTATGTGATTGAATTTAATAATTATGAAAATCTTTATTTACCTTTTACTTTAATAAAAATAGATGAAATTTCAACAATTGATATAAAATATGAAAATGTTATTTTATTTAATTATGATTTAACTTATAATATATTACATCAATTTAATAAAATAATGTTTCAAAATATTTTAAAAAAAAAAAATAATTCAATAAAAGGTCGTTTACTTGGTGGAAATCGTAATAATAGAAAAATTTTTATTTCTATTTTAGGTTTTATTTTTTCAATGAAACCTCTTAATTTAAATAATGCTTTAAATTATAAAAAAAAAAATTATTTTAATAAATATAATAAAAAAGGTTTTTATAAACAAAAAATTAATTCTACACGATTAATTAATTGTTATAAATTAAGATATTTAAATTTTCAAATAAATAATATCAATAATTTAAATATTTTAAAAAAATCTAAAAAAGAGTTTTCACGATTATCTTATATACAAACTATTATTAAAAATCAAAAAATAAAAAATAATAATTTAAAATAAAAAAGTATTCTTTCAGGAAAAATATATGTTGAAGAAGTAAAATTTTAAAATAAAATTATGCCACAATTCGATCAATTTTCATTTTTTAATCAAGTTTCATGGTTTTTATTTTTTTTTTTTAATTTTTATTTTTTTGTTACTTATTTTTTTTTACCTAAAATTTGTTATAATTTAAAATTTAGAAAAAAAAAAATAATTTTTGATAATAAAAAAAAAAATCAAATTAATTTTGAAAAAAATAATATTATTTTTTTTTTTAATAATTCATATAAAACTTTTTGTTTTAATTTTGAATTATTTATTAATAAAAAATTATCAATTTATAAAAAAAATCAACAAATTAAAATACAAGAAACACCAATTTTAAATAATTTATTAAAACAAAAAATTAATATTTTTTTAAATCAAAAATTTTTATTATTTAAAAAGATTTTTTTAACAGTTAATTAATTTTTTAATTAACTTTAAAATAAGTGTATAGCTCAGTTGGTAGAGCACCGGACTTTTAATCCGATGGTCTTGGGTTCAAGTCCCAATACACTTATTGGGGATATATTTCAACTGGTAGAAAGTATGTTTTGCAAATATAAGGTTATCGGTTCGAATCCGATTATCTCCACATTTATTTTTATTATATAATTTTATGCAAAAAAAGATAAAAAAAAATATTAAACAACGTTACTTATTTAAAAATTTTGAAAAAAATAGATTAACATTAAAAATACTTTCAAAAAATTTAAATATTGAAAAAGATTTAAGATGGAAATTACAACAAAAATGGTTTTTTTTCCACCAAAATTCATCAATTACTAGAATTAAAAATTTATGTGTTTTAACAGGTCGTTCTAAAAGTATATATCGTTTATTTAAAATTTCTAGAATACAATTACGTAAATTAGCTTCTAAAGGCTTTTTACCTGGTATTTCAAAATACAGTTGGTAATTTTTATTATGATTATAACAGACACTCTTTCAAATTTATTTTCAAAAATTAAAAACGGTTACTTAGCAAAAAAATCAAAAATAGTACAGCAAAAATCAAAACAAAGTATAAATATTTTAAATATTTTAGTTAAAGAAGGTTTTATAAAAAGTTATAAAATAAATTCAAAAAATCAATTAGATATCTACCTAAAATATCGAAAAAATAAAGCAGTTATTACAGAAATAAAACGTTTATCAAAACCAGGAAAACGTTTATATATTGCTAATAAAGATTTATATAAAAAAAAAACAGGATTTTATATTCTTTCAACCTCAATAGGTATTTTAACAGATTTACAAGCTAAAAAATTAAATGTTGGTGGCGAATTAATTTGTAAAATTTCTTAAAAAAAAATTATGATTAAAATATTAAAAAAAAATAAAATAATAAAAAATAAAAATTTTTTTAAAAGTTCTTTAGGAAATATTCAACTTTTTTTTATAGATAAAACTTTTATTTTTCCAAATAATATAAAAATTTATAATAAAGAAAAAGTAATTTTTTTTGAAACATCTTCAGGTTTATTATCTTTAAAAATTACAAATAATTTATTTTTTTTTATAAAAAAAAATAAATTATTAATAAATATTAATGTAAATAAAAATAAAAAAAGTATTTTAAATTTATATAATAAATTAATTAAAATAAAAATAAAAGGTATTTCTCAGGGTTTTAAAATTAGTTTACTTTTAAAAGGTATCGGTTTTAAATCTTATATTGAAAATAATAATTTAATTTTAAAATTAGGATTTAGTCATAATATTATAATACCTATTCCAAAAAATATTGAAATTATTAATCAATCAAATACTTTAATTTTTAGTAGTATAGATTTTATTTTTTTAAGTCAATTTGTACATTATATTAAAAATTATAAAAAACCCGAACCTTATAAGGGTAAAGGTTTATTATTAAAAAATGAAAAAATTTTACAAAAAGAAGGAAAAAAAAGTAAAAAATAATAAAATATGATACAAAAAAAAAAAAATAATAATAATAATATTTTATTAAATTTATTATTTAAATCTAAAAACATGTATGGAGATTCATTAACTTATACAAATAAAGAAATATTACCATTTATATATGGTAGTCGATATGATTATACCATAATTAATTTAAAAGATGTTTCATTTTTTTTTAAACGTGTTTTTAAATTAATAAAATATATTATACAAAAAAATGAAAAAATTCTAATAATAGGGAATGCAGATGAAGTTCAATTTTTATTAAATACAGCTTTTATTAAAAAAAATCGAAATCTTATTTTTTTTAATAAAGATTGGATAAATGGTTTAATTACTAATAAAATTATGGATACAACTTTTAATAAAGTAATTAATTATTTAATTAAAGAAAATGAAATTAAATTAGTTTTAATAATTAAAAGTTCAATTAAAGATACTTTTTTAAATCAAGAACTTTCTACTTTAAAAATTCCAACTATTTCATTAATTAATACAAATCAAACTATAAAAAATATAAATTATCCTATAGTAACAAATTCTAAAAATATTCAATCAATATATACTTTAATGTATTTATTACGTAAAATATTTTAATAAATATTATGAATAAATTAAAACCAAGAAATAAAATATGTTTTCAAAATAATAGAAACATTCATAAAAATTTAAACTTATTAAAATTAAAATCAAAAAAATGGAATTTATTTAAAAAAAAATTAAGATATAGAAAAGAAATAAAACCTGAAAAACGTAAAAAATTTTTTCAAAAACGATTATTTGAAAAACAACAATTTCGAAATTTTTATGGTTGTATTCATGAATATCAATTAAAAAATATATTTACAAAATTATTAAAGAAAAATAATAAAATAAATATTTTTAAAAAATTTGTTATATTATTAGAAAGTCGTTTAGATATAAATCTTGTTAGATTAAAATTAGTAAAAACAATATTTCAAGCAAAACAATTAATTAATCATAAAAAAATTAAAGTTAATAATAAAATTATAAATAAACCTAATTTTATATTAAAAAAGGGGGATATTATTTATATTATTAAATAAATTTAAATATGCAAAAAAATTATCAAAAAAATTATCAAAAAAATAAAAAATTTAATAAACAGTATTTTAATCATAAAAAAAATAAATATCCTTATTTTTATAAAAAAAAAAATAAAAATTCTTATAAAAATAGTATTTATTATCTTTTAGGTGAAAAAAAACCTTTAAAACCATTAACAACTGCATATTTACATAGAAATAAAAAAATAAAAACAGGTATTTTTTTTAAAGAACCTACTTTTAAAACTATTTTATACCCTTTCTATTTAAATTTAAAATTAATTAATGAATATTTAAAAAAAAAATAAAAATTTAAACCATTTAAATGGTTTA